GACAAAGCACGGAGAGTAATTGATCAAATCCGTGGACGTTCCTACGAAGAAGCACTTATGATATTAGAACTTATGCCTTATCGCGGATGTTATCCCATTTTTAAATTGGTTTATTCGGCAGCAGCAAATGCTAGTCACAATAAGGGTTTCAAAGAAACCAATTTGGTCATTAGTAAAGCTGAAGTGAACCAAGGAAATACTGTAAAAAAATTAAAACCTCGGGCACGAGGACGGAGTTACCCAATAAAACGATCCACTTGTCATATAACTATCGTATTGGAAGATACATCCTTCTATCAACAATATGAAGAATATTTAATGTATTTAAAAAAACCTGGATACAGTAATGAAAACAGAAATCTAACATGTTATGATACATATAGTAGTGGAGGCCTATGGGACAAAAAATAAATCCACTTGGTTTCAGACTTGGTACAACCCAAAGTCATCATTCTCTTTGGTTTGCACAACCAAAAAAGTATTCTGAAGGTTTAGAAGAAGATAAAAAAATACGCGACTGTATTAAAAATTATGTCCAAAAAAATATAAGAATATCCTCTGGTATGGAGGGAATTGCACGTATCGAAATTCAAAAAAGAATCGATCTCATTCAAATCATAATCTATATGGGATTTCCTAAATTATTAATTGAAGATAAACCCCGAAGAGTCGAAGAATTACAGATGAATGTTCAAAAAGAACTTAATTGTGTCAATAGAAAACTCAACATTGCTATTACCAGAATTTCCAATCCGTATGGGCAGCCTAATATTCTTGCAGAATTTATCGCCGGCCAATTAAAAAATCGTGTTTCTTTTCGAAAAGCAATGAAAAAAGCTATTGAATTAACTGAACAGGCGAATACAAAAGGAATTCAAGTACAAATTGCAGGACGTATCGACGGAAAAGAAATTGCACGTGTTGAATGGATCAGAGAAGGCAGAGTTCCTTTACAAACAATTGACGCTAAAATTGATTATTGTTCCTATACAGTTCGAACTATTTATGGGGTCTTAGGAATAAAAATTTGGATATTCGTAGACGAAGAATAAAAAAACTTTATTTGTCTTTCCATTTTATCAAAAAAAAAAAAAAAACGAAAACTAAGTAGTATAACACTATACAGTAATAAAACAGTAATAAAAAAAATTGCAGTCTTCTTTTTTATGTTTAAGAAAAAAATCAGCAATTCTATAAGGTTGAATAAAAATTTTCATCAAAACTCCTTTGATATAATTGCTATGCTTAGTGTGTGACTCGTTGGTTTAGGATTCGATTAGATTAAGCTAAAAAAAAAAAGAACTTACCTATTAAGATAAGAGCAACTAATAACTATAATTAATAAATAACCTAAGCAACTCATTGCTTCGCATTATCTGGATCCAAAAAAATCAGTCAAGATATGATAGGCTGATCATATGATTGTAGCAACTGAATTTTTTTGTAAAAAAAAAAAAAGAATAAAGAAATATTATTAATAAGTTATGAAAGGCAATCGAAAAGTATGCGGATAAATGGAAGGATGAAAGAAAGAGAGAAAAAATTGAATATTAATGATATATGATTCCAATTTGGAAAGTCTATGAGGTCACTATAAGAAAAGCAATGTAATAAAGCATTAATACAGATTCATTCATAATAATTAGATAAATCTGTTCCAAAAACAAAAAATTAAGAGCCTTGAGCCAAGAAAAACTGAGAAAATTGACTCAAAAACAAATTAAAAAATGAAATTCAAAATTTCATGTAAGAGCTCCATTGTAGAATTCGGGCCTAATGATTAATCAAGAAGCGATGGGAACGACGGAACCCATGAATATAGAGGATTCTAGTGCAAAAAAAATCTTAGTAATTCATTGGACAGGATGGCGGAATAAACCAGAAACTTTATTATCTATTCTTATTTTGATTCTGAGACCTCGTGGGATAAATATCAAACTTAAATAGATATGGAAAGAGTAAATATTCGCCGGCGAAAAATTTGTTTATGTTTTCGATAAAAAAAGTAATAAAATACGAAAAAATAAAATGAAAAAGATAAAAGAAAATAAGGATTTATTTAGAATATTCTAACTCTAACAAAAACTACATTCGAAATGATGATATTACGTTTATGTTATTTTTAAATAAATAGAAATAGAATTCATCTGGGGATTCCATTTCGAAAAAGACATACACAAATTTATAAGAGATAAGCTTAAATTTCAAAAAATACCATGATTAATAGGATTAATCATTAACTACATCTATATCTGAATACAAACTTTTTTGGTCCTTTTATTCGCGAGGAGCTGGATGAGACGAAACTCTCACGTTCAGTTCTGTAGTAGAGCTGGAATTTCAAATTTAGAAAAAACCCATCAACTATAACCCAAAAAGAACCAGATTTCGTAAACAACACCGAGGAAGACTAAAAGGAATATCTTCCCGCGGGAATCGTATTTGTTTTGGCAGATATGCTCTTCAAACACTTGAACCCGCTTGGATCACATCGAGACAAATAGAAGCAGGGCGACGAGCAATGACACGAAATGTACGACGTGGTGGAAAAATTTGGGTACGTATATTTCCAGACAAACCAGTTACAGTAAGACCCGCGGAAACGCGTATGGGGTCTGGGAAAGGATCCCCAGAGTATTGGGTAGCTGTGGTTAAACCTGGTAAAATCCTTTATGAAATGGGTGGTGTACCCGAAAATATAGCCAGAAAAGCTATTTCAATAGCGGCATCAAAAATGCCTATAAAAACCCAATTCATTATTTCTGAATAGGAATATAGAATAAAAAAGCTAAATAACATTTAAGGATAAAAAGATTAGAAGTTTTCGTTTTTTGACCAACAATATTTTTTTACTTTGTCCTTTGCATTAAAAGAAGAGATACAAAAAAATGATATGATTCAACCACAAACCTATTTGAATGTAGCAGACAACAGCGGGGCTCGAGAATTGATGTGTATTCGAATAATAGGAGCTAGTAATCGCCGATATGCTCATATTGGTGACGTTATTGTTGCTGTAATTAAGGAAGCAATACCAAATAGTCCTCTAGAAAGATCAGAAGTGATCAGAGCTGTAATTGTACGTACTTGTAAAGAACTCAAACGTAACAATGGGACAATAATACGATATGATGACAATGCCGCAGTTGTCATTGATCAAGAAGGAAATCCAAAAGGAACTCGAGTTTTTGGGGCGATCCCACGGGAGTTGAGACAATTAAACTTTACTAAAATAGTTTCATTAGCTCCTGAGGTATTATAAAACCTAAATATCCAGAGTTAGTATAGGATTCAAAAAATCGTATTGAAATAAAATTAATTAATAGATTGTGTATCACGCATATAGCCTTAATAATAAAACATTAATAATTGAATTCATATATTAATATATAATTCGTCTATATCTATATATAAATATATAAATAAAAGAAAAAGAACATGTTGATTATATCAAAATTATAGAACAATAAGGAATTTGAACTTATCATGGGGAAAGACACTATTGCTGATATAATAACCTCTATACGAAATGCTGACATGAATAAAAAAGGAACGGTTCGGATAGAATCGACTAACATCACCGAAAGCATTGTTAAAATACTTTTACGAGAGGGTTTCATCGAAAACGTAAGGAAACATCGCGAAAACAACCAATATTTTTTGATTTTAACCCTAAGACATAGACGAAATAAAAAAGAATCCTATAAAACTATTTTAAATTTAAAGAGAATAAGTCGACCGGGTCTCCGAATCTATTCTAACTCTCAACGAATTCCACGAATTTTAGGCGGAATAGGAATTGTAATCCTTTCGACTTCTCAAGGTATAATGACAGATCGAGAAGCTCGACTAAAAAGAATTGGCGGGGAAATTTTGTGTTATATATGGTAATCCTTGTAATATAAAAATTGGCTATCCGGAACTTACCATTTGTGAAAAAAGGGGGGTTGTGGAATACCACCCCTGCTAAAAAAGTTTAGAATGTTTTACCTCGAATGAAATTAAAGAAAAAAAATGAATTACTGAATGTTTTCTTTCTGAATCACTTCCTAACGGCATGGTTCTAGTTTATTTAGATACTAAAAATTTGCTTTATTTGAGGTCATGCTTCGGGAAGGATTGGACATATTTTTGTTTTTATATAGGTATACTTATAGGATAAAAAGGTAAAAATTTTAGTAAGTTCTTAGATCTAAGTTAATCAGGGTACAGCCATTTTCTAGACTCCATAACAAGGATTCAAACGAGTAAGTGGTTTTTTCCATTTCAACATTCCTTTCACGAAGATACAATTCAAGATTCAAAAATATCAAGAAACTTTTTTTTCCTCCAACAACAACAATAAGTATATTCAGAGAATTTAGGAATAACAACTATGAAAATAAGGGCTTCCGTTCGTAAAATTTGTGAAAAGTGTCGACTAATCCGTAGGAGGGGGCGAATTATAGTAATTTGTTCCAACCCGAGACATAAACAAAGACAAGGATAATCTTCCTAAAGGAAATAAAGGAAAGGGAAAGCAAAGGGAAAGGCACTTCCAAAGAGCTGAAAAAAAAAAAGTACGTTTTGACATGAAATGGATATATCCATATATTTCTTGTGAAATGAAAAAATATGGCAAAACCTATATTAAGAATTGGTTCACGTAAAAATACACGTAGTGGTTCACGTAAAAATGTACGTAGAATACCAAAGGGAATTATTCATGTTCAAGCAAGTTTCAACAATACCATTGTGACCGTTACAGATGTACGGGGTCGGGTGATCTCTTGGTCCTCCGCGGGTACTTGTGGATTCAGGGGTACAAGGAGAGGCACACCTTTTGCTGCTCAAACCGCAGCAGGAAATGCTATTCGAGCAGTAGTGGATCAAGGCATGCAACGAGCTGAAGTAAGGATAAAAGGCCCTGGACTGGGAAGAGATGCAGCATTACGAGCTATTCGTAGAAGTGGTATACTTCTAAGTTTCGTACGAGACGTAACCCCTATGCCACATAATGG